GGCATGAATACAGCATCTATAGGATAACTTCGGTCTTCAAAGTTATTTGACATTTTTAGACTATATCCGCGATTCCTCTCGATTTTTAATCCAATACACAAATCTATTGGTTGCGTTAAGGTAGCTATATGCTGTGTATTATCGATGATTTCCACAGAGGGCGGTAAAATTATGTCTCGAGCAGTTATATATCCAGGACCTTGGACACAAATAAGCGCGTTGCGCGTTCCATATAGATTACTTCTTAATACAATCTCGTTCAAATTCATTAAAATTTCATGTACCGATTCTTGAATACCTACTATGTTAGAATAGTCATGTGGTATGTTCTCAGATTTTGCACGTGTAATACATGTTCCTTCTATTTCACCAAGTAAAGCTCTTCGTATCGCAATGCCTATTGTGTCGGCTTGACCTTTCATAAGTGGAGACAGAATAAAGCGTCCATAATAAAGACGCTTACTATCTCTTCTTGATTCAACACACTTCCACTGTAGTGTCCGAGTAGATACTTTGACTTTCTCTCGAACCATAGTAATTTTATTTGATCAAATCATTGAATCGTTTATTTCTCTTGAAACCCTTTCTGCCTTTATTTCGTTCTATACACGTCTTTTTTTAGGGGGTCTACAACCATTATGTGGCATAGGGGTTACATCTCGTACGAAACTTAAAAGTATACCGCTTCTACGAATAGCTCGTAATGCTGCATCTCTTCCCAGTCCAGGGCCTTTTATCCTTACTTCAGCTCGTTGCATACCTTGATCCACTACTCCTCGAATAGCATTTCCTGCTGCGGTTTGAGCAGCAAAAGGTGTTCCTCGTCTTGTACCCCTGAATCCACAAGTACCCGCGGAGGACCAAGAAATCACTCGACCTCGTACATCTGTAACGGTCACAATGGTATTGTTGAAACTTGCTTGAACATGAATAACTCCCTTTGGTATTCTACGTGTATTTTTACGTGAACCACTGCGTGTATTTTTACGTGAACCAATTCTTAATATAGGTTTTGCCATATTTTTTCATTTCACAAGAAATATATGGATATATCCATTTCATGTCAAAACGGGCCTTTTTTTTTTTTTGCCCGCTCCTTGGAAGTGCCTTTTCCTTTGCTTTTGCTTTATTTCCTTTAGTAAGATTATCCTTGTCTTTGTTTATGCCTCGGGTTGGAACAAATTACTATAATTCGTCCCCTCCTACGGATTAGTCGACACTTTTCACAAATTTTACGAACGGAAGCCCTGATTTTCATAGTTGTTATTCCTTAATTCTCTGGATATATTTAATTGTTGGACGAAAAAAAGGTTTCTTGATATTTTTTAATCTTGAATTGTATCTTCGTGAAAGGAATGTTGAAATTGAAAAAAAAAAACCGCTTACTCATTTGAATCTTTGTTATGAAGTCTAGAAAAAGGCTGTCCCCTGATTAACTTAATACCTAAGAACTTACTCAAATTTTTACCTTTTTCTCCTTTTGGTATACCTATACAAAAATATGTCGAATCCTTTCAGCAGCATGACTGAAAATGAAAGAAATCTTTAGTATCTAAACAAACGCGAACCATGCCGTTCGGAAGTGATTCAGAAAGAAAACTTTCATTAATTCATTTTTTTCTTTAATTTCATTAATTTCATTCGAGGTAAAATATTCTAAACTTTTTTAGACGGGGTGGTATTACACAACCCCCTGTTTTTTTACAAATGGGAAGTTTTGGATATCCAATTTTGATATTAGAAGGATTACCATATATAACACAAAATTTCGCCGCCAATTCTTTTTAGTCGGGCTTCTCGGTCTGTCATTATACCTTGAGACGTGGAAAGGATTACAATTCCTATTCCGCCTAAAATTCGTGGAATTCGTTGAGAGTTAGAATAGATTCGTAGACCCGGTCGACTTATTCTCTTTAAATTTAAAATCGTTTTATAGGATTCTTTTTTATTTCGTATATGTCTTAGGGTTAAAATCAAAAAATATTGGTTGTTTTCGCGATGTTTCCTTACGTTTTCGATAAAACCCTCTCGTAAAAGTATTTTAACAATGCTTTCGTTGATGTTAGTCGATCCTATCCGAACCCTTCCTTTTCTATTCATGTCAGCATTTCGTATAGAGGTTATTATATCAGCAATAGTGTCTTTCCCCATGATAAGTTAAAATTCCTTATTGTTCTATAATTTTGATATAATCAACATGTTCTTTTTCTTTTATTTATATAAAAATATAAAAATATAGACGAATTATATCTTAATATATGAATTGAATTATTAATATATAATTATCTAAGGGTATATGCGTGATACACAATCTATTAATTCATTTTATTTCAATACCATTTTGTTTAATCCTATACTAACTATCAATATTTAGGTCTTATAATACTTCAGGAGCTAATGAAACTATTTTTGTAAAGTTTAATTGTCTCAATTCCCGTGGGATCGCCCCAAAAACTCGAGTTCCTTTTGGATTTCCTTCTTGATCAATGACAACTGCGGCATTGTCATCATATCGTATTATCGTCCCGTTGTTACGTTTGAGTTCTTTACAAGTACGTACAATTACAGCTCTGATCACTTCTGATCTTTCTAGAGGAGTATTTGGTATTGCTTCCTTGATTACAGCAACAATAACGTCACCAATATGAGCATATCGGCGATTACTAGCTCCTATTATTCGAATACACATCAATTCTCGAGCCCCGCTGTTGTCTGCTACATTCAAATAGGTTTGTGGTTGAATCATATCATTTTTTTGTATCTGTTCTTTTGATGGAAAGGACGAAGTAAAAAAATATTGTTTGTCAAAAAAAAGAAAATTTATAATCTTTTTCTCCTTAAATGTTATTTAGCTTTTTCATTCTATATTCCTATTCAGAAATAATGAATTGGGTTTTTATAGGCATTTTGGATGCCGCTATTGAAATAGCTTTTCTGGCTATATTTTCGGGTACACCACCCATTTCATAAAGGATTTTACCTGGTTTAACTACAGCTACCCAAAACTCTGGGGATCCTTTCCCAGAACCCATACGGGTTTCCGCGGGTCTTACTGTAACTGGTTTGTCTGGAAATATACGTACCCAAATTTTTCCACCACGTCGTACATTTCGTGTCATTGCTCGTCGACCTGCTTCTATTTGTCTAGATGTGATCCAAGCGGGTTCAAGTGTTTGAAGAGCATATCTGCCAAAACAAATACGATTCCCACGAGAAGATATTCCTTTTAGTCTTCCTCGATGTTGTTTACGAAATCTGGTTCTTTTTGGGTTATAGTTGATGGGTTTTTCTAAATTAGAAATTCCATCTCTACTACAGAACTGAACATGAGAGTTTCTTCTCATCCAGCTCCTCGCGAATAAAATAAAAGTACTAAAAAAGATTGTATTAAGATATCGATGTAGTTAATAATTAATCCTATTAATCATGGTATTTTTTTAAATTTGATCTGATCTCTTGTAAATTTGTGTATGTCTGTTTCGAAATGGACTCCAAGGTGAATTCTATTTATATTTAGTTCAAAATAACGTAATATCATCATCTCGAATGGCGTTTTTGTTAGAGTTTGTTAGAGTTAGAATATTCTAACAAATCCTTAGTTTCTTTTTTTATCTTTTTCATTTTTTTGTTTCGTATTTTCTTACTTTTTTTTTATTTGAAACAAAAAAAATGGAACTTTTTCGCCGGCGAATATTTACTCTTTCAATATCTTTTGAAGTTTGATGTTTATCTCATGAGGTCTAAGAATAAAAATCAGAATAGATAATAAAGTTTCTGGTTTATTCCGCCATCCTGTCCAATGAATTACTAAGATTTCTTTTTCACTAGAATCCTCTATATTCATGGGTTCCGTCGTTCCCATCGCTTCTTGATTAATCATTAGGCCCGAATTCTACAATGGAGCTCTTACATGAAATTTTGAATTTCATTTTTTAATTTATTTTTGAGTCAATTTTCTCAGTTTTTCTTGGCTCAAGGCTCTTAATTTTTTTTGTTTTCGGAACAGATTTATCGAATTATTATGAATGAATCTGTATTGATGCTTTATTACATTGCTTTTTTTACAGTGACCTCATAGACTTTCCAAATTGGAATCAGATATCATTAATATTACATTTTTTCTCTCTTTCTTTCATCCTTCCATTTATCCACATACTTTTCAATTACCTTTCATAACTTAATAATCATATTTCTTTATTTTTTTTTATTCAGTTGCTACAATGATATGATCAGCCTATCACATCTTGACTGATTTTTTTGAATCCAGATAATGCGAAGCAATGAGTTGCTTAGGTTATTTATTATAGTTATTTAGTTGCTCTTCATAGGTAAGTTCGTTTTTGTTTTTTTTTTTTTTTTCTTAATCTAATCCTAAACCAACGAGTCACACACTAAGCATAGCAATTATATCAAAGGAGTTTTGATGGAAATTTTTATTCAACCTTATAGAATTGCTGATTTGTTTCTTAAACATAAAAAAGAAGACTGCAATTTTTTTTATTACTGTATAGTGTTATACTACATAGTTTTCGTTTTTTATCGTTGGATAAAATGTAAAGACAAATAAAGTTTTTTTATTCTTCGTCTACGAATATCCAAATTTTTATTCCTAAGACCCCATAAATAGTTCGAACTGTATAGGAACAATAATCAATTTTAGCTTCAATTGTTTGTAAAGGAACTCTACCTTCTCTGATCCATTCAACACGTGCAATTTCTTTTCCGTCGATACGTCCTGCAATTTGTACTTGAATTCCTTTTGTATTCGCCTGTTCAGTTAATTCAATAGCTTTTTTCATTGCTTTTCGAAAAGAAACGCGATTTTTTAATTGGCCAGCTATAAATTCTGCAAGAATATTAGGATGCCCATACGGATTGGAAATTCTGGTAATAGCAATGTTGAGTTTTCTATTAACACAATTAAGTTCTTTTTGAACATTCATCTGTAATTCTTCGACTCTTCGGGGTTTATCTTCAATTAATAATTTAGGAAATCCCAT